TCCGGGCTTTTTCCAACTGTTCAATGGCCCCTTCCCGTAGTTCTTCTGAATTTCGAATAGTCTTCAAGATTCTCTGTTTTCGATTATCTAATAAATCACTTAATGAAAGTAGATTATCTTTCCATTCATTTCAAAACTTCCATGATCTCTTCCCGAACCAAACATGAATCTTTCAATTCATTTGGCTCTCACGCTCAATTCCTTATGAGAAATTCCCATATCTTTTTTTTTTGTAATAAAGCCTATCCTCTCTATGCATATTCCAAAAACAAATATGGAAACTTATCACTAATACAAGACCAGAATATTTGGAGGACTCTTCTGAACAAACAAATAATTGTCAGCAAGGTTGTTTTTTAATCCAAAGAATTTTTATCACTTTATACATATCCATGCATATACGTAGGTCGTCGATTCCGCATTGTATAAAAAAAAATTGTATAATATTTTTCCAATTTTTTACAATACCGTTAAAGTAAAGGGTTCAAATCATTCTATCGACATGAGTGTTCTATATCGAAAAAAAGATTCCAACTATTTTTTTTTAAACCATTTCTGTTAATAGTAGAAAGAGTACCGCGCTGCGTCTCGACTTCAAACTGCTTAGTTTTAACCATATTAATGGTCCCAGATTATTGGTGGATAGAGAATCAAAGTGGATTTACCAATGAATCACGAAATGCTATGGTTCTTAAATATGATTTCTTAATTTATTCAGAAGTAATTCGCGGGATCGTGCACCTTTTGATAGTTCTAACGAAAAAAAAGTACAGTTGGTTGGATCCAACCTATTCTTGAAATAAACAACTCGCACACACTCCCTTTCCAAAAAAAATCAATACACCAAGCACTACACTTAGATTTATTGGATTTGTTGCTAAAATATCGGTATTAAACCCGAAACTCCCAGCGTATGGCCAGTAACCCAAAGAAAGGAAAGAATCGGTTATATTTTTCATATGATTTTATCTCCTCTTATAGATAGACTAATTATCTTTCTATTTATCTTTCTATATATATATCTATCTATATATATATTATTATTGTATTTTTTTTGTATTTTTTCTAGATTTTGATATTTTATTTCTTTTTTTGATAGTTCAATTCTATATCGAAAAATTAATAAATTATATAAATTATATATATTTCATTATAATAATATAATTATTATAATATATAATATATAAATAATAATTATATATATAAAATTATTATATATTATATATTTTTCTTTTCTATTATTCTTTTAATATTATTCTTTATTAATAATTATTATTTATTAATAATTATTATATAGTTAATATTTTCAATTGGAATTGGAAGATTTCCCATAAGAATGGTACTTATTAGAATGATTTCCCATAAGAATGATACTTATTAGATAAGAATGATACTTATTAGAATTAGGTACCAAATCTTATGTTAATTGCAAACTACCTAGTTTTTTGCAACACTTTGTAAAAATAAAAACTTTCTAAAAAGGGGGGGGTTCGTTGGACTAACAATTAGACTAACAAAGGGAAGGAAGAAGGCGAGTCGATATGATAATTCCTCACCTCAAATCAGTCCTTCCCATGGGGTCTTGTCCGAACGAATAAATAATTGGAGGAGTGAAATATTAATAGAATTTGAAAAAGCAAGAGCACCAAAGCAAGTCCACGAAAAAAATAAAAAAATGTTTCTTTTTCGGATTAAACAAAAGGATTTGCAAATAAAAGCGCTAATGCTACAACCAGTCCATAAATTGTTAAAGCTTCCATAAAAGCAAGACTAAGCAATAAAGTACCCCGTATTTTTCCCTCTGCCTCAGGTTGTCTCGCGATCCCTTCTACAGCTTGACCTGCAGCAGTACCTTGACCAACCCCAGGTCCAATAGAAGCAAGCCCGACAGCCAACCCGGCAGCAATAACGGAAGCGGCAGAAATCAGTGGATTCATGATAAGTTCCTCGCACACAAAATAAAGAAAAGAAATAGTTAATGATACAATCAACCAACCAATTATGACTTAACTCTTCGATCGCTAAAATTTATCCAGTTGAAGTAATTAAGTAATTCAAATTCCGAATTGAAATATAGAAAACGAATATAAAAAAAAATAATCTAAAATATATATATAATACTATACTATATATATATAGAATATAGAATTAAAATATATATAGAATATAGAATTAAATATATAAATGAATTGAATTGAAAAATGAACTACTTCGATATTTCTTTTTTAGTCTCTATCCACGTAGTTTTTTTGTGAATACACACGACTTTATCCTTTAATCTAAGTTTACAGCAGCAGGGCAAATTTAGATATATCTTGAGTTCATATAGAACTAGTTAATATCTAATATCACATATACATGTGTTTCTTCCATACAGTAAACCAATTAAATTATTCGTGTCTTAGATTCAATCGGATTCGTGAATCATTCTTCGAAGCATCCACAAGGAGTTGTCTTATAGCGATTAGATTCCATACACCTAGTTCGACCCCTACCCTAT